TGAACCAGGGATAGTATAATGAATTTATTGGGTTATCAAATGATACATAGTGCGATACAGTCAAAACAAGGTATTAAAGAATAAGAATATATACCTCGTAAACAGGTAAGACTCATCAACGAACTCTCTATCCGCTCTTTTCTTTTTCCTTCTAATTGGTTTATGTTTATTTTAGGATAACAAGATGGTTAGAAATCCTTTATTTTTTCAACGCAATCGCTCTTTTGATTTTGGAAAAAAAAAAGATCTTTATCAATATACTGCTTCTTCTACACATTCATCTCTACCCCTAATGTAGAATAACTAATAGTTAGGACTCATAAAAAAATCGATAATCCGCTCATGAGAAAAGTCCTTCCCGCATCAAGCACTAATATCTTTTTAACGTATAATTAGATCGGGTAATCATTCAAATTAAGAACATAAGCTCGTTGCTTTTTATTTCTCTAGAATTGGAGCCCTAGAGCTCTATCCATTTATTCATTCGACCCGACTTGAAATTTATTTTGTTCCACATCAAGAATTCAAACAAGCTTTTGAACCCATCAGGTAAAAATATTCCCCGAATTCCCCATTGATACGACATGCTGTTTTTTCCATTCATTCCTTTCAGGATCAGTCGTGGTCTTACAAACTCTACCGATAGTATGGACGAATCTGTTACTTCATACAAATGTGTAAAAGATGCTAGCCGCACTTAAAAGCCGAGTACTCTACCATTGAGTTAGCAACCCGAATAAAAAAAAAGAATTAGTATGTGTAGATACAATCAGAATCAAAAACGAAATGGAATTGCACGACGTAATCAAATAAAATATCAAATGGAATCAAATAAAAAAAAATAGAAAAATTTCTAATTGATTATGAACAGAAATATTAACAGATCAGATGAAAATACAATGATTTCTCAGATAAAAAGATAGATAAAAAAAAAAAAAAAATGGATATACCGTCTCTTGTATCTTATCTTATGTTATCCCTTCTTAGATTATCTATTTTTTTTTTTTGAATCAAAATTTTTATATCACACAAAAGTAACTTCTTGTATCACAGAAAATCCAATGAGCCCATCATGTGAATTGAATGAAGTAAAATAAAAAAAAAAACCAAGTCTATGAAGCGGAGATAACTAGATCTATTTATCCACAATCGGATTATATTTGTTTGATCCACTGTTGTCAATATGAATGTGAATAGTGAAAAACGAATACAATGGAGAACACAAAAGAATAAAAAAAAAATAGAAATAACAATTTCAATTGAATATCTTTCTTTTTTTATTTATATTTCATTATTCAATTTAATTAGTCAATTGAAATATCTATTTATTAATATTTCATCTATAAATTATATATTTCTATTAATTTAATTGAAATAAATAGAAATATAAAATATATAATAATTAAAATGAAAAAAAGAGAAAATAAATAAAAAAAGAAAAAACTACGGAGTTGTGTTGGATTGGCACGATAGAGATAATGAACATAAATAGAAAAAAAAAGTGTAGGCGAAAGAATAAATTAAGGTAAGGAAGAAGTAAAGTAGAAAAAAATCTCGGGTTTATTCAATCAATAAATAAATATAAGTAGAATAAACAAGCGTAATCCCTTGTGTTTTTTTATTTGTTCATAGATTTCCAACAAAAACCAACCCATTGATGGTAATGTCCAAATTTTCTATTTTATTTCTAGTATAAAACCAATTATTTCATTTATTCACTTGATTGATCTTTAATAAATAAGTGTAGTAGAACAAGAGAGGGGGGAAATAATAGAGAAAAGGTTATCCAAAGCTATAGACAAGTCATCCACACCCTCTTTTTTTTTTTTTTATTTCATTAATTGAATTTTTCGGTTATTGATTCAGGTCAAATTCCGTAAAAACCGCAGCCCTCTTTAAAATATCATGAACAGTTCCTGTAGGTTGAGCACCTTTTTCAAGAAAATATAGAATTGCAGGAACATTTAAATAGGTTTGATTCTTTATCGGATCATAAAAACCCACTTTACGAAGATCTCTTCCCTCTCTTCGGGATCGAACATCAATTGCAACGATTCGATAAACGGCTCATTGGGATAGATGTAGATTAACAATACCCCCCCCCAGAACCGTATAAGAAGTTTTCTCCTCGTACGGCTCGAGAAAATTTGAAGTTATGTATATGTATAGAATTCTAATTAATGTAAAATAGATCCATAGATTATCAAATCAATTAGACTATGATTTCATTTTTTTTTTATTCTTTTCCAAAAAAGAAATAAAAAAAAATTCTTATTTGTATCCTCATAACTCAAGTTGGGTAACTCTCACTCAAAGGAAAACCTTTAAGCATTTCATTTATTGAGCCGTCTATAACCCCCTTTTTGCCTGTCTCCTTTAGAATCTATTCTATTCTTCATTTTGATCTAGTTTAGTTATTGAGACAATTAACAAGTTTAGTTATTAAAACAATTAAAAAAGGTATTTCCTTGTTCCGGGATCCTTTATCTTTGCTTTGAATCATTGGGTTTAGACATTACTTCGGTGATCTTTAATCCTTTCAAAATGGCAGCAACATACCATTTTTTTTTTATTTCTTTTTATCAAAGAACCATATGAATGATTGATTCTCGCGTGATACACTTTTGATCAAAAGAGTTTTCCTAATTCCAACAAATTTTATGTTTGAATTTGAAAAATTGGATCCTTTCGATTTCTATATCGAAAATATACTTACGAAGTTGTTTCAACTTATTGATTGACACTAACCCTAGATCTCCGCCCCTGATAAATGAATTAATACTTTCTACTCGAGCTCCATCATGTAATATTTACATTAAAACTTCCCCAAAATGAAATGAGGGTTATAGTGGAACAGAACAAACGATGTCGAGCCAAGAGCATCTTCATTCCTATATATAAAAGAAAATGGTGGATGTAAGATAAGAATCCACAGTTGATCATGTCCTTCAAGTCGCACGTTGCTTTCTACCACATCGTTTTAAACGAAGTTTTACCATAACCTCTAGTTTCTTGGAACTGGTATGTAATTGATTCAATTATGGAATCATGAATAGTCATTGGTTTAGTTGGTACATAGTTATCTATACTGTTATGAATGGGTAGTTTCTTAAAAAGTATCAGCAAGAATTCCATTTTTTTTTAAACCCACATTTTCTTTTAGATATTGGATTTTCTTTTAGTATATTGGATGAATACAATTTTTTGTATGAATGCAATATTTATTTAATATGAAATGGAATATATATATTATTCTTTTTTTTTTTTTATTTCTATAAATTTAGAAAAAATTACGAATAAATAAGAAATACGTTCTTTTTAAATCCGCATTTTCAAGTTTCTTGATAGGATGGATTCGCCAGTTTAACACTTCTTCAAGTACCAAGGATTCATAGGAAATCATTCAAAATAATTGATTGAATCTACCTCGATATTATTATTTGACTAAAGTTTTCCAATAAGGGAAGGGACATTTTATTATCTTTTATTATCATAAAAAAAACCTATTCGAATTAACCCATCAATGATTTAAAACAAATAGATAGATCAAAAACAAATCCAATTTTTTTTTACTCTAAATTATTTTAGCCTAAACCGGTCTTAAGAGACTTAATCCCATTGATTCAATTCAATTAGTACCAAAAACGCAAGCCCTTCGTATTTATAATTCCACATAAATCCACAGAAATAAAATAATCAAGTTGCACACGCCATTTAAGGGATAGAGAATAAGAGAGGCTTTCACATTTCGATTTTTAATTTAAATGACATCATGGAAAATAAAATATATGAGACGTAAGGTTTTTTTATGAATAACGAATTTCAAATATGAATATGAAAGATATGGACATACGATGAAAAGCCCGTCCTACTTTTTTTTTCATTAAAAAACTCTTTTTTTTATCTATGTTCCCATCTTTTACCTAGATAAAAAATGGATTCAATTCCATCTACGTCTTATGGTATTTAAACTCGATTAAATTTGTGAAAAAAATATGATTTAGAGACGAATCAAAAATAAGAAAAATAATGATAAGAAAGAAGAATCACATTCTATCTAATATTAGACTCTTAACCAGAAGGTTGTTCAAAAAAGGCAATCTTTTTTTGATATGATAATTTTGATATGATTATATCATATATAATATTATGGAATATTATGATATATAATATCATAATACTATGATATATATAATACGCATACTCTGGGACGGAAGGATTCGAACCTCCGAATAGCGGGACCAAAACCCGTTGCCTTACCACTTGGCCACGCCCCATTTCTATTCAAGACTAATAAACACTAATATTGTTATTGGTTGTTCGTCAATTCCAGTCCAAATATTGATAGAATCAATTAGATTGTTGCTAGGATTTTGATACGTGTAGATATCGAATGAAACTTAATTTATTGATCATTAGATATAATTCAATTAAGATATTGTATGAAAGTAGGATTTCTTCTATATCTATTTTGATTTGAGAATGGAAGGATTTTTGATTGGCTGAGTTCAAATCAAAGAAAAGAAAGGTTTTTTGACCTACCTTATGTTATTAATTTTTACCTTATCCCTTATATCAATAATAAGATATTAATAACTCAATCAACTCAAAAAAAAATTATCTTCAAGAACAAAATGTTTGTTATGCTTAATATTTTAAGTTTAATCTGTATCTGTCTTAATTCTGTCCTTTATTCAAGTAGCTTTTTCTTAGCCAAATTACCCGAGGCCTACGCTTTTTTGAATCCAATAGTAGATATTATGCCAGTAATACCTGTGTTCTTTTTTTTATTAGCTTTTGTGTGGCAAGCTGCTGTAAGTTTTCGATGAGATTTTGCATACTGTCCTAGAAAAATTCATGATTTACTCGAAAAAAAAAAATTCTAACAATTTCTAATATAAGATCAGATAAGTCTTACATACAGTCTGAACCGTTAAGTTAAATATTGAAATTCTTGTATAACTGTGATAAATCTAGATCACTCTCATTTTCTTGTTATAACTTTTTTTTCCATTGAACGACCCTATTAGAGTCCCCCACAATATATAATTGTTGGTATAAAAGAAAATTTTCATTAATAAACAACTCAACTCTGATTTTCTGAAATTTTTTTTTTTTTCTAGAAATCACTTCATTTCTTGGTGTCAAAAAATAGGGTATGCAGTATAAAAATAGAGAATCTATTCTCTTTTTTTTTTTTTCAAAAAAAAATGCTATTGGAGATTGTGTAATGCTTACTCTAAAACTATTTGTTTATACAGTAGTGATATTCTTTGTTTCTCTCTTCATTTTCGGATTCCTATCTAATGACCCGGGACGTAATCCTGGACGTGAAGAATAAAAAATCAGATTTTTGTTTTCCTTGCTTGATTTGCAACTTTTTATCTATTCCACATCTTTCTTTAACTATATATATAAAAAAAAAAATACCAAGTCATCGACAGAAACGGAAAGAGAGGGATTCGAACCCTCGGTACGAAAAACGCGTACAACGGATTAGCAATCCGACGCTTTAATCCACTCAGCCATCTCTCCCCCAATTGAAAAATGAAAAAGAATAATTACTATGATACATTAAGTAAGGCTTGAAAAAAGCCCTTCTTTATCTCTCTTTATTATTTTATTATATCTTTATTATTTATTATATAGATAGCTATATAAAGCTATATATAGATAATATATATCTAAAAACTTTTATCAGAAATTCCAATTCCATTTAGATTTTAAATAAAGTAAGGGCTCAAAAGAGATATCTCCAATCCAATATTTGAATATATAAATACCAATCTATTAAATGTTAATAAAAAAAAATTTTGAATAAATTCAGAAAATAAAAAAAAAATGAAAATATATATATATTAAATAATAAATAAAATCAATAAAAGTACCTTGTTTATTTCGTCCGAAAAGTCCCTTTTTATTTCCACGGCCTGGCCTGGTCAGTACCTAGCCGGGCTTTTTTTTTTTTTTTTGTTCCAATGAATCGTAGAAAAAATGATTTATTTTATTTGAAAACTCAAAATTATTTTGAAATAAAATAACAAAAATCGAAACAACAATCATATCATAAGAAGGATTATTTCGATTCCTATGATACAGAATCAAATGATATAGAATCAAAGTGCCATTTCTTATTATTCTTTCTCTTTTTATTTACTTTTTTTTACTGGAATAAAAAAAACTTATCATTTAATTAGTTAAATGAGTCCTCGTTTACTAATCTCATTAGTCTTCCTGATAAAAATATGTCAACGCTCTCATTTTCATGATTTTTTTTCTGATCCTATTTTTTTATTACTTATTACTATGACCTATTTTTGTGTTCGACAAAAGGTCGATTTATATACAATAATAGCATTGTAGCGGGTATAGTTTAGTGGTAAAAGGGTGATTCGTTCTATTAACCCTTTAATAGTTAAAGGGTCTTTCGTTTGATTTATATTTCGATCAAAAACTTTATTTCTTAAAAGGATTAAATCCTTTTCCTATCGATGAAAAATTCGAGGAAAAATAGAAATTCTCGTGATTTGTATCCAAGAGTCCGTTATAAATTGAAAAAATTGGATCATGAAATTACGAAACATAATTTATTTTTGAATTGGATCCATACTTCCAATTGAACGAGTAAGGAATCCATGGATAAAGGTAGAAAGAACGGTCTATTTCTAATCGTAACTAAATCTTCAATTTGAGATTTGTATAAGGGAGATTGAAGCAAAACAAAATAGCTATTAAACAATGTCTTTGGTTTACTAGAGACATCGACAGATTATATTGTTTTAGCTCGTTGGAAACAAAAAAGACTTTTCCTAAGGATTATTTCAAATAGAAATAGGGAACGAAGTAACTAGAAAAGATTGTTAGAATCCTCTTTTCTTCTATAGGGATCATCTATAAAGCAGTTCCTTTTGAATGCATTCAGACAGAAAGGCTGACATAGATGTTATGGGTAGAATTTGTTTTTTTTTTCGTTTACATCTTTTTTTTCCATCTTCCATAAAGGAGCCGAATGAAATCAAAGTTTCACGTTCGGTTTTGAATTAGAGACGTTCAAAATGATGAATCAACGTCGACTATAACCCCTAGCCTTCCAAGCTAACGATGCGGGTTCGATTCCCGCTACCCGCTTATCTTATATATTTTATCTTCTATTTTTTTTTTATTAAAATGATATCGTAATTTTATAGATTTCTTTTTTTTTTTTTTTTATTACTATATTTCGAAATTCATAATAGACAAATATTTTTGAATTGATTCATTTCAAATTCGAATATTTTAATTCTATTTTATAATATATAAATTATTATTATATTATATAAAGTACTCTATATTATTTTCTAAAATAAGATAATTGAATTAATATAGAATAAAATGAATCTAGAATTAATAATAAGAAAAATTATTCAATTTAATTGTAAATTAAATTAATGTAATGCATCATTGAATTGAATAAGCAATTTCCGGAATTCGTGCACATCTTTTTTTTTATGAACAAAAGATGTGCAAATAAGAAAAAAATAGGAGTGAA